CTAAAAAAACAGAAAAAACAATATAAAAAAAAACACAATTAAAAAACCAAAATGATAAAAACCACGAAACAAAGAAAAAAAAAAAAAAGAAAACAAACGAAAAATACCCCAAAAAAAATAATTAAAACTCATAATAAAACTATCAACATAACCAAAATTAGGAAACAACTTATAAATAAAAACAGCATAGTGATCTATAAAAAACTTACCCTTCAATTCAACCAAACTATAACGAAAAAAATAATTAAAAAAACAAAAAATAAAAAAAATATAAAAAAAAACAACCAAATACTCAAAACGATTAAAAGATAAAGGTAAACACAACAAACTAAAAATCCACCAAAAAGTAAAAACCACAGACAAAAAAACCAAAAAAAAACTAGAAAAATAAAACAAACAACTAGAAAAACCAACATAATCAAAACTAGAACAACCAACACGAAACAAATATAAAATACGATAACAATAACAAAAAGTTAAAAAGATACCCAAAAAATAAAAAAGAACCAAAAAAAAACCAAAAGAACTATAATAAAAACGAGATATAAAATACTCCTTTCTACAATAGCCACTAGTAAACAACAAACCACACAAACAAACCACAGATAAAAAAACCTGCAACTGAACCAACACAGGAGCACAAAAACTAAAAAAAGAATAACCACGATAATCCTGCTGACCAAAATTAATAAAATTTAAATAACCCATTTGTACAAACAACAAACTCTTAAAAAAAGAATGACTAATTATATGAATATAGGAAACATAATGTAAACCACACCCAATCGACAAAAAACAAAAACCAATTTGAGACATAGTACTCAAAGCTACAATCTTCTTAGCATCCTGCTCCACCAAAGAACACAAACCAGAAAAAACTATAGTAAAAAAACCAACATAAAAAACAAAAGACAAAACAACAGAATCATAAAATAAATAACTATAACAATCCATTAACATAACACCAGCAGTAACCAAAGTTCTACTATGAACCAAACAACTGACAGGAGTAGGAGCAGCCATAGCCTTAGGTAATCAACTACCAAACGGATACTGACCGCCCTTAATAAAAGCAGAAACAAACAATATAAAAACCAATAAAGAACCAAAAAACTGATAAGAAAAAGAACCAACAGAAAATAAAACAAACCCATTAAAAAACAAAAAAATACAAAAATCACCAATACGATTAGTAAAAACAGAAAACATAGATCCAGAACGAGAACAAACATTACCATAAAATAAAACCAAAAAAAAACTACTAACACCAAGAAAATCTCAAAAAACAAGAGTCATAATAACATTACCACTAAAAACAATTAAACCACATATACTCAAAACAAACAAAAACAAAAAAAAAAAAAAATAAAACAAACGAGAAACACCAACTATATAAAAAGAACCATAAACAAAAATTATAAAAGAAACACACAATAAAACCAAAAAAAATAAACAAATCTCAGAATTAAAAGTAAAAAAAAAACTAAAAAAATCATTATAACCAAAACTATAAAACCACTTACCAAAAGGCAAAAACAAAACAACCAAAAACAAAAAAAAATAAAAAATAAGAATATACCAAACAAAAAATAAAAAAAATCTAATAACCCTTTTATTGTAGATAAAAAATTCTAAAATAAACTAAAAGATCAAAAGACACAAACCTACTTACAGACAATAAGAAATACTAATTATACTAAATCTTTAACTGAAAAAATCTTAATACCCCTAACATTAAATTTTAAAATAAACTAAATCAGCAAAAGTTAAAGACTAAAAAGCCTAAATAAAGTTTTCAAAACTAAAAAATTAACTCAAGGCTATAAATCCAATGATCTGCAATCATTAATATTAAAAATTATACTAAAAACCCAAAAAAATCAAACCAACTTTCCATAATACCATTCCATATACAAACCAACAATAATATAAAAAAAAAAATAAAAAAAAAAGACAAAAAACAATAAAAAAATCAGGCTGAACCCAAATAATAAAAATAATAACCTTTAACTCCAAAACCATAAACATAACCACAATAGAAAAAAAAACCCAACTAAAACCCCAATGGGGCTTTTTAACAACATCAAAACCCCCCTCATAAGAACTAACCTTTCCATAAAAAAAATCCTTATAAGAAAAAAAAAAAACTATTAAATACATACCAAAAGAAATAAACAAAGAAAAAAGAAAAACAATAAAAAAATTTAAAAAAAAGTAAAAACTCATCAAAACATAAAAGTCATAAATATTAACCCCTATAACGTTCCTTTCGTACTAATTCTAGCAAAAACAAAAAATATACAAGATAAACCGCTCTGTCTCACGACGAACTAAACTAATATCAAGTTTTATTTTTATACAAGAAGAACAGTCTCAAAAAAAAAAAATTCTCTCACTTTAAATAAAAAATATACAACATCGATGTAGCGCAGCACATTAATATAAAAACCTACTTATATGTCTGCTACCCTGTTAACTCCGGAGTAATTTTTAAAAATAAAAATAGTTTAAAAATTTCTTAAAATCCAACCCCAAGAAAATATTAAAAATAATAAAAAAAAATTATTAAATTTAAAAAAAAATTTCCGAAGACTTATCTTTGTAATACTCTAATTAATAATTTTTAATTAAAAAAATAATTCAAAAAAAATAAAAACAAAAAAATTGCTAAAAACTTCATTCATACTTGAAATCAATAAAAAAACAAATCACTTACGCTACTTTTATGCCATCACGCTAAGGCTGCCATTTAACAATCGTCATAGAGCAGAAGACAGCTTTATAAAAAAACCTAAGTTTTTAATAAACATTTAGCAATAAATCTAGTTCAAAAATAAAAATAAAAAAAAAAACAACACTTATAGAAAATTACTAAAGTAAAGATTATCCAATAATTAAAAAATTAATTACAAAAATAAAAAAAAAAAATAATAAATATCTATGTATAACACAACATTCAATAAACAATAAAAAAATTTTAAAAACAAAAAAAAAAACAAAAAATAACTTAACAATAAACAAAAAAAAACAGAAATAAAAACTCGTTATATAAATACCAAATTAACTATTATTTATTTCGTAAAAATAAAAAAAAGTCAAATTTAACATTTTAATTCTATTATTCATTAATTATGATAAAATCCTCCACTGGTATGCAATACCAAAAAATAAAAACAAAAAACAATTAAATTCACAATCATCTAGACCACAACTAGACATTTTAAAAATTAAACTAAAAATTCCTAACCCAACAAATAACTCAAAGACCACCCCTTTCAACACTCCAAAGAAGTAGACTCAACAACAATAGGTATAAAACTATGATTAGCACCACAAATTTCAGAACACTGACCATAAAACAAACCAGAACAAGAAAAGCGATAAGTAATCTTAGTCAAAAGACCATTCAAAGCATCAATCTTAATAAAACACTTAGGAATAGCAAAAGAATGAATAACATCACTAGAAGTACAATAAATACCAACATTAACACCTACCGGTAAAACACAACGGTTATCAACATCCAACAAACGAAAATCCCCTAAACTCAAATCATCAATAGGCTTCATAAAAGAATCAAAACACAAACCCCCACTATTACCATATTCATAACTTCAATATCACTGATGACCAATAACCTTCAAAGATAACTCAGATTGACGAAACATACGACCCTGATACTGAATAAGCCAAAAACCAGGACCAGCCATCATAATCAAAAAATTAACAACCAAAACTTGCAAAACCAATTCAATTATACGACTATCACTACGCTTCAAACTAAACTTAAAAGTATTTCCACAAAAAAAAACACCACTACTAACCAAAAATATAATAAAAAAACCAAAAAAAATAATATGAGAATAATAATTATGAATATAATAACAACAAAAAACATATATATTACCAGGCAAAGGAAAAATATAATTCTGCAAATAAATCAAAAATTCTCAAAACCTTCTGTTTGGAAAACAAATATACCAAAATAATACTAAAGAATCAAAAAAAAATTATAAAAACCATTGTCCCATCAAAACAACATTCTAAAAATTAAACTACTATAACAAACTAAATCATATTAAGTAAAAACATACAAACTAAAGTTAAAAAAATATAACTCTGCAAAAAAGCAAAAAACAATTCCACAGGAACAACAAAAACCATAACAAAAAAAGAACAAAACAAACCAAAATCAATAATAGTAAACATCAAAAAATGACCAATTAAAAAAATAATACTAATACGCATAGTCAAAGCTACACCACTCATCAAAAAACTCAACCAATGAGAAAAAAACATAACTAAACTAGAAAACCAATCCCAAGAATGATCACAATCAAACAAAACCAAAAAATTCTCAAAAGCCAAAGTAAAAGTTCGAACACCAAGCCAAGAAAAATTAGTCAAAAAAAACAAAAACCCAACACTAGCCCAAGGACTAAACAAAGGAAACACCAAACCACTCAACCAAAACAAAGATAAAAAAAACAAAACAAACTTGAAGAAAACACTAGATTGAAAACCTTGATGAACAAAACCATCTAAAAAAAAACCAAAAAAACTACTAAATAAACCAAAAAAACTAAACTTACATAATTGCATATAAAATAAATAAAAAACCAAACAAAATCAAAAAATAAAAAATAAAAACGCTTAAAAAACCTATATCTTTCCAAAATATTATTCAAAAATTAAACTAAATAAGCAAAACATAAGAACAACAAAAACCAAACCAAAAAAATACAAAACAAAAGGCAAAATAACAAACCAACACATAGATATCATTATATCAAAACGAAAACGAGGATAAGCACTACGACTAAAAACAATAGCACAAACAACCAAATAAAAAAAAAAAAAACTCATATCAAAAAAAAAACAAGAAGTCAAATAACTAAAATATAATAAATTACCATACTCACCCAAAAACAAAAAAGCAAAACCAACACTAGAATACTCCAAATTATAACCTCTAACTAACTCACTTTCAGATTCAGAAAAATCAAAAGGAACACGATGCAAATCAATCAAAACCAAACAAAAAAAAGGTAAAAAAAACAAAAAAAATAAAAAAACAAAACTACCAGACAACACAAAACTCTTATTAAAAAAAAAAAAAACAACCAAATAAATAGAAAAAACAATCTCATAAGAATAACTCTGACAACAAGAACGCATACCACCTAAAAAAGAATACTTACCTCCACTAAAAATACCGGATAATATAACAGGATAAACAGAAAACCCCATAAGACACAACAAAAAAATACCAGAATCAAAAGTAAAAAAACAAAAAAAATAAGGTAAAGTAAACCAAAAAAAAAACATAACAACAAAACCACAAACAGGCACAAACAAAAAAGAAACATAAGAAGAAAAATAATATAATAACTGCTCCTTCTTAATCAATTTCAAACCATCAAACAAAGCCTGCAAAACACCAGCATAACCAACCTTATTAGGACCAATTCGACACTGAGAACCACCCAAAAAATGACGTTCCAACAAAGTAAAAAAAGCCACAGCCTGTAAAACAAAAACCATTATAACCAACAAACCAATATAAAACAAAAAAAACAAAATCTAATCCCCAGAATTTACAATTCTAAATTCTAAAAATAAACTAAGACTTTAAAAAATAGAAACAAGTTTCCTTACCTCTACCATACTACAACTTACGCCCCCTTAGGCCATTGACGGATGGTTTGTACCACTCCGTTTATTAAATTCATTAATACATAAAAAAAAAATTACTTTCTTTTCCAACTTCAAAAAAAAATAAAAATTAAATCCGAAAAAAATTAATAATAGTAACACATGATAACTGATTCATAAACCAAATATATATCTGTTTTAAATAAAAACAAAAAATAGCATTACAAAAAAAATAAAAGCTAAACAATCATACATGAGCCAACAAAACCAGCAACAAGGGAGGACTCTCCAAAAAACACATGTTCCAAAGAAAAATCCGAAGTCAGTCAATATTTTTTCGGTTTAAAAAAAACTTTACTCCCGAATTAATAAATTTTGTTTACCTGGGTACTAATCCAGTTCAAAAACCAAATTTTAAGCACTTTTTCAAAAAAAAAAAACCAAAATATTTTACAAAAAATGAAATAAAAAATACAACAAAAAAAAAGCACCACAACAAATAGAGTTAAAAATTAAAATGTATAGCCGATTATTCTGGAACACTTATAAGACAATCAAAAAACTACCAGTGAACAAAAAATTACACACTAAATAAACTAAAAATAAGTAATAATATCTTAATACATCAAAAACCAAAATCAAACTTAATATTCCAAAAAATAAAACATAACCTTATCATAACCATACCCCTTAACACTAAAAAAAAAAACAACCAAACCAACAACGCCAGAAAAAACACCAAAACACATAAAATAAAAAAACAATAAAGATTCAACAAAAAAATTATAATAAACCAATAAAGAAAAAAACAAAAACTCAATACCCAACAAAACAAAAATTAAACGATCATACTTAAACAAAAAAAACAAAACACTGATAAAAAACAACAATACCTAAGAAATAAACCTTCCGATTAAGAGTCAGAAATTCTAAAATTAAACTAATCACTTAAACATGAAATACCTTAAGAATATGAATCTCACAGACTTTTAATTATCCTAACATATTAGAGCTCTAAACCTACTAATCAACAATTAGATATACTAAAAAATATACTAAAAACTCAAATGACTTAAAAACTAACCGCGCTTAAAACGAATGTACTTATTATACTAAAAAGTCAAAAAGTATATAAAAATCTTCTAAATGCAAAATAGATATAATAAAAATTATAATATATATACAACAAAAAAAAATCAATATAAAAGCCAACCAAACTAAATGCCATCAATACATAACATATATATACTCAAAAATTAAAATAACCATATACAAACATATATAAAATAATACATACATACATACATACATATATATATATATATACATATATATAAATTAATTAATCACCACATATATGAATGTACATATATATATACATATATACATATATATATATATATATATATATATTATATTATCTTATATTTATAATTATATCATCTAATATATTTATTACTTATAAAATTATATTTATAAAGTAATTACTTTTATAGTAATTACTTTATAAATATAATTTATTAAGTAATTATCAATTTATTGATAATTACTATTAAAAATAAAAAAAAACATACAAAAAAACAAAACAACAATAAAATACAAAAGAAAGACAAAAAAACAAAACAACAATAAAATACAAAAAAAGCAAAAAAACAAATAAACAAAAGATAAATACCTTACAACAAAAAATTTATGAGCCTCAAACATATAACAAACTAAACATAACACCCCACATCCACTCCAAAAAACGCCAATAATCAATAGATATATCATAAGCCTGAGTATGATACCAATTAAAATAAAATATCTTAATACGAATATAATTAATCAATAAAAAACAAACACCAATAAAAACATGAAAACCATGTAAACCAGTACCAACATAAAAAATATTACCATAAATACTATCATTCATAACAAAAGAATTATTATTATACTCATAAAATTGAAAACACAAAAAACCAGAACCAATAAAAATACACAACAACAAAAAAATCTCACAATTAGAACTATTCAAACACAAAATACGACGAGAATACTTTAAAATTTGACTATTTATTATTAAAAAAATACTAGCTATAGCATTAAAACCTAAATAATCAGGAGATAAAATACCCATAGGAGACCCAACACCACCAAGTCAAGTTAAAGGACACAAAGCGGAATCCAAAAAAGACCAAAAAACAGCAAAAAACAAAGCCAACTCACTAAACAAAAACAAACGAAAACCCTGATTAAACATACGATAATCAAACTGAGAATACTGACCACTAACATCCTCTAACATAACATCCTTAACCCACAACATAGAAACATAAAACAAATATAACAAACAAACAAAAAGACTATAAAAAATACCTATACCTATAAAAACAACCAAACTAAAATCCAAACCAACAATACCAACACCAAATATAACAGGATAATAACTATACTCCATCTTATGATACTTACGAAACTTTAAAATTATTATGTCAAAATACCTACAAAACCTAAATTTGCTATACAAATTATACTAAAGACATAACTAAACAACTTTAAACTAAAATAGTTAAAAAAACATATAAAAAAAACACAACCAAAATAAAAAAAAGTAGCAAACAAATTAAAATAATTAAAAGGAAAATCAGTAGGATAATGTCCAGCTCAAGTTAACCAAAAAAAAACCCAAACAAAAAAAACAGAAAAAAAATATAAAACATTATCAAACAAACTCAAATAACCACCAGGCCAAATCAACAACAACAAAACAAAAACAGAACCAAACATCAAAATAACCCCAAATAACTTATCAGGAACAGAACGCAAGATAGTAAAAGCAAACAAAAAATACCACTCAGGAACAACATGAGCAGGACTAGCTATAGAATCAGATTCCACAAAAATCATAGGATCACTCAAATTAAAAGAAAAAAACAAAGCAAACAAAAATAAAACAAAATAAAAAAAAATATCCAAACCATCCTTAAATCAAAAACTAGGAAAAAAATGAATCTTATCATAATCACCATGACAAAACAAACTAGAACTAGACCCAGTAAAATGCAAAAAAAACAAATGAAAAACAACCAAAACCATCAAAACCCAAGGAAAAATAAAATGAACAGAATAAAAAAACTTTAAAGTATTCTCACAAACACTAAAACTACCCCAAATCCATCAAACCAAATATTTACCCAAATAAGGAACAGAAGTCATCAAACTAGTAATAACAACAGCAGCTCAATAACTCATCTGACCTCAAATCAAAACATAACCAGTAAAAGCCACCCCTATAAGTAAAAAATAAATAATAACACCACTAACCCAAACTAAAACCAAACGATAACTACCATAAATTAAACCCTTAAAAATATGAAAATAAACAAACAAAAAAAACATAGAAGCACCATTAGAATGCATAACACGCAAAAGCCAACCAAAATTAACCTCAAACATAATATACTGAACACTACTAAAAGCATCACCAGCACTATAATAAAAAGTTAAAAAAAAACCAGTCAAAATTTGAGAAAATAATATAATACCCAACATACTACCAAAATTCCACATATAGCTCAAACTAAAACTAGCAGGCAAAAAAATAACAGAATTAAAAAAACTAACAAAAAACTTGGAATAAATCTTATGCACCAAAAACAAAAATTTTAATTAAACTACATCCAAAAAATATATAATCTAGCTGATCCGTAATCAGATATAGTAAAATCTATTTAATATTTAAAAAAAATTACAAACCACGTATAAAACCACCACCATTAAAAGAAAAACTAATCAAATTCAATAACAACAACAAAACAAAAATAATCCAAAAAATATAATAATAATTAAAATCATAATAAATACAAACAAAATTATAATCAAAATAAAAAAAACAAAAATCTAAATCAAAAAAAAAAACAAAAAAAAAAAAAAAAAAAAAATATACATAATAATAATTAACATACAAATTATAATTACATAAACTGCAAAAATAAGTTAATAAAGAAAAAATACCACTCAAAAAAACTAAAATAATAAAATAAGAATATCAAGAATGAATTCCTAAAGATACATAAAAACCTATAAAAATAATACCAACACACATCATAAGACAACTCTTTAAAGGATCCCAATCCAAAAAACTCAAAAAAAAAAAAAATACAGAAAACAAAACACTAACATATAAAAAATTAAACAAAAAAATAATAAAAACCAAAATTAAAAATTATAAAAATTCAATAGAACAAAATCTTTAGTTTTGAAAACTAAAAGTTTAAAATTAACCTAAATCTACAAAACTACTTACTATGATAACCATAACCAACTCGACGATAACTATAAAAAGGAGTATTTTTTCAAATAACCTTCCAATGTAAACCTAAACTTAAAGCTTCCTCAGTATAAGAATCAGGTAAAGGAGGAATATTAGAAGCATAAGCAGGACTATGAAAATTATAAGAAGAAACACCCAAACCACGAGAAAAAAAAACAGAATCAACCAATAAATAATTAAACAAAATAAACCCAATAAAAGTAATAATAGAACCCAAAGAAGAAACAATCTGAAACATAGAATAACAATCAGGATAGTCTAAAATCTTACGAGGCATACCTTGTATACCAGCAAAATGCATAGGAAAAAAAGTTAAATTAGTACCAACAAAAAAACAAACAAAAATAGCTATCATAAAAATATTATCAAAAGAAATACCATATATATAAGGAAATCATAAACAAAAACCACAAAAAATACCATATACAGCACCTAACCTCAAAGTATAATGAAAATGAGCCACAACATAATAAGTATCATGTAACACAACATCTAAACTAGCAGATCTTAAAATAATACCTCTCAATCCGCCCAAAGTAAATAAAAAAATAAAACTATAAGTTCAACATCAGAGAGGTTGAATCTTTTGATTAGAACCAAAAAAAGTACCCAATCAATTAAAAATCTTAACAGCACTAGGAATAGCAATAATCATAGTAGCAGCACTAAAATAAGTACGAGTATCAATATCTAAACCAGCAGTATACATATGATGACCTCAAACAGAAGTGCCCAAAACAGCAATCCAGATAGAAGCAAAAGTCATACTAGTCTGACCAAACAAACGATCCTTGTCAGTTAAAAACAATACAGCTTCACTAATAATGCCAAAAACAGGTAAAATAATAACATAAACCTCAGGATGACCAAAAAATCAAAATAAATGCTGATACAATAAAGGATTACCACCCTTACCAGTATCATAAAAAGAAGTATTAAAATTACGATCCAACAAAAGAAATAATAAAGACCCAGCCAAAACAGGAACAGATAAGACAAGCAAAAAAGAAGTTAAATAAGAAGTTCACACAAACATACTAGCTTGATCAAGAGTAACAGCAATAGAACGCATATTCTGAGTAGTAACCATAAAATTAATAGCACCAAGTAAAGAACCAATACCAACCGTATGTAAACCCAAAATCATAGAATCAAGAGACAACTCAGGTTGACCTTCAACCCTCAAAGGAGGATAAAAAGTTCAACTACTGCCAGGACCACCACCAATAAAAAAAGACTGATAAACTATAATCAAAGACACAAAAGTAAATCAAAAAGACAAAGCATTAACACGAGGAAAAGCCATCTCAGGAGCACCTAATATCAAAGGCAACATCCAATTACCAAAACCACCAATCAAAATAGGTATAACCATAAAAAAAATTATCAAAACACCATGTATAGTCAAAACAGAATTATAAACCTGACCACTATTATAAAACAAATAACCACCAGGGCTAGATAATTCCAAACGAATAATTATTGATAACAATGAACCACCAAGACCAGCTCAATACCCCAAAATAATATAAAAAGTACCAATAGTCTTATGATTAACAGTATTAATAATACTCTGACTTATAACATTACGATACGTCATTCCACAAAAAATATCCACATTAAATAACATAAACAAATCAAAAAAAATTATAAACCATAAAAAAAACAGGCAAACAAATCAAACAACGACCTTCAAACACATAACTAACCTTAGAACCAATAAAAAAACAAACCATCAAATAAATAGAATAATAAAAAGAAACCAAATAATAAAAAAACAAAAAAAAAATACCAAAATAATAAACAGAACTAAATCAATTTAATATCAAATATTCAGAAAAAAAAGAAATAGATAAAGGAAATCCAAAATTAGACATCATAACAAAACAAAATATAAAACAAAACAACAAACTAACGTTAAAATAACCACGCAAATAATAGATCAAACGACTATTAGAAATATGATAAAACTCACCAATAAAATAAAATATCAAAACAGAAGTATAACCATGAGCCAACATCATAACTAAAGATATAGACTTACCATAATAAACTATACTAACCTCAGACAATAAAACAAAACCTATATGACAAATAGAAGAATAAGCAGCTAAAGACTTACCATCACTTTGAAATAAACAAATAAAAGAACAAAAAATCATACTAATCAAAGAAAATAAAAAAAAAAATTCCAAACCAAAAAAATTCAAAGAACAACTCATACGATAAATGCCAACACCACCAAGCTTTAATATAACACCAGCCAAAACTATACTAGTACTAGTAGGAGCCTCAACATGAGCTTTTGGTAACCAAACATGTAAAAAATAAACAGGAAACTTAACCAAAAAACAGAGACTAAGCAAAAAAACAAACTCATAAGAAACAAAAAAATCATAATAAACAAAATTAAAAAAATCAAAAACATGACTATATAAAAATAAATAAGGCATACCAAAAAACAAAGTATAAAAAATTAAATAATAACAAGCCCTAATCTTCTCAACCTGACGACCATAACCAAGCAAACAAAACAAAACAGGAATCATAGTCAACTCATAAAAAATATATAACAACAATAAATTACCAGAAAAAAAAAAACAAACACTAAAAAAAATAATTAAAGACCTATAAAAAGATAAACCAGAAAAAGACTCAGATAAATAAATAAAACCCAAAACAAAAACACTTATAAAAGATAAAAATAAATAATTTAAAGAATCAAAATAAAAAAAACCACCACACCAAGAATAATCAAAAAAACCAAAAACAACAAAAAAAACAAAAAATACAAAAAACAAAAAATAATCAAAAAAAAACAACAAAACCATAAAAAAACAAAAATACATATACTACAAAAAATTCCCCTAATTACAAATTAGATATTTTAAAAAATAAACTAAAATAGCAACTAAAAATAAACTAACAAACTAAAACAAAACAAAACATAAACAAAATAATCATAATACTTAACACCAAAAGAATAACTACTCATAGAAACACAAAAAAAAAAATAACCAATACTCAAAGACATTAGAGGCATAAGTAAAAGTAAAAAAAGATAAAAATAACCAGAAAAAAAACCTCTACTAAATAACAACAAAACCTTCATAAAAAAAGTAATACTTAAAGGAACATTAAAAAAAACAAAAACCATCTCAAAACTAAAAAAATTAAAATAACTATTATAAACATAAGAAATGATCAAGAACATAACAAAATAATAAAAAAAAATCAAAAAAAACACATCACTAAAAGAAAAAACACTTAATAACAACAACCAGTTAAAAGATTCAGTAGAAACCACAACGAGCATATCAGAAAAATTACGCAATAAAAAAACCTGAAAATAACAAACAATCATACCAAAAAACAAAATAAAAAAAAAAAAATCACCACAAAAATTAACCAACACAGAAAAATAAGGTAACTTCTGCAAAGTCAAAAATCACAAAACATACCAATTCTTCATACCACCCAACACACTAAAAAGCCAAAAATGAAAAGGAGCAGAACCAGACTTCAACATCAACAACAAAAACTGAATTTTTCAACTATTAAAAACTAAAAAATAATAACCACAAACCTCCTGTAAAACAAAATAACTAATAACACAATTAAAAATACCATCCTTAGCAATAAAAACAAAAACAAAAGTACAAATAACAAAAACCCTCCACCAAACAATATAATAAAAACACAAAAATTCAAAAAACTCAAAAATAAGAACAAAAAAAAAACAAAAAATAACAAAATTGACGAGAAAACCTCAAAATTAGTTTAGAAGACTAAATAAAAATCTATTCATAATAATAAATCTTTTAATCGAAAATTAAAAATAATAAATTATACTAATATTACCAAAACCA